TATTAAACTTTTCTTATACATTTTTTTTTTCAAGGTTCCTTTTTGGGTTTTGAATGAATATTGCCGAAGCCAGGTAGGGTAAAAAAAATGTAAAATTATGTAATTTTTTTTTTCTGATTTTATCAAAAAAAAATTAACATTGGTAAAAAATTAGGTATTTTTTTTCATGTAAAGAAATTTTACATTTTTTTTTCCCTTAATTAAAACTTATAAAAAATACATTAGAATATATAATTATATATAAATATAGCATTTTATATTTATATATAATAGTCTATCTCTATTATATAAATATGTATTTAACAATATATTAAACATTATAAATATATATATATAATGTCTATCTATGTATAGTGTTTCAATAAGTAGATAATACCAATAAATATATAATTCATATTTATAGTAAAGACTCTAAAAAAAAGAGAGAAAAAGAAATTATTTATTGTTTAATATAAATAATTATTATTTATAATTTATATTAAAATTTTAATATAAATATAAATAATATATATATTGATTATATTAAAATTTTAATATATATATATATATTTAATATATAATAAAATTATATATAAATAATTATAATGAATATATTAAAGTTTAATGAAAAAAAAAAAAACTTGCTTAGGTACTATGAAATATGACCTTTATAGAATTTAATAGTAATGTAAATACTAAATTTTTATAACCGGCCGGAGCCTAAAAATAGGTAAGAGGTTTGGTTTTTCTATTTTACATGAAAAGTTTTATGGGGGCAAAAAAATTGAGGGAATTTCCATATTTTTAAGAGTTAGAATTTGAGTATTTTGAGCAAAAGTTTTATTTTGGCTTGAAAGTTAATTAATGTGATTTTTGTATATATAAATTGTAGTATTTTTAGTTTCTTGAGGAAATTAAATGTTTATTTGTAGTATGGAGTATTAAATTTTAACGTAAGTTAGATTTAGAAATTTAATTTAGTACAAACAAAATTTGTGCCAGCAGTAGCGGTTATACAAATTGTGCTAATTAATTTTTTTAGGTTCAATTAAGAGTTAATTTAAAAGCTTGAAGAAGGGATTTTTAGGTGAAATTTAATTTTTTTATTAAGTTTTTTTTTGTTTCTGAAGTTGGAAAATTTATATTTAGACTAGGATTAGATACCCTATTATTATAAATGTTAAATTTAAAACCTAGATTATTAAAAGTTATGGTCTTTAAAATTAAAAAATTTGGCGGTATTTTAGTCTGTTCAGAGGAACCTGTTTTTTTATTGATAATCCACGATAATTTTTACTTTAACTTTAAGTTTATATATCGTTGTTTATAAAGATTTTATGAGAATTATAATTTTTTTGATTTTTTATTATAAAGTATTTCAGATCAAGGTGTAGTTTATGTTAAAGATAAAATGGGTTACATTGTATTTATATTTGGTTTTTAAGTTTAAAATTTAAAATAAATTGGATTTGATAGTAAGTTTTTTATTTTTGGAAATTGATTTAGCTCTAAAATATGCACATATCGCCCGTCGCTTTCATTATAAGGTGAAATAAGTCGTAACAAAGTAGGCTTATTGGAAAATGAGCCTGGAATTAGCAAATTAGAGCTTGATATAAGTATTTTATTTACATTAAAAGGATGATTGTTAATTCAATTTAATTTGAATATATAATCTTATTTTTTTTTTGTTTCTTATTTTTTTATTGGAAGTATATATTTTTTTATTAGGTTTATTTGAAAAAATTTATTTTATAATAGTTTAAAGTATTGTGAGAGAAAGATTTTATATTTTGAAAAGTGGATTTTATTTTTCGTACCTTGTGTATCAGGGTTGATTTAATTAAAAATAAAAATTTAATTTTCCCGAATCTTTAAGAGTTAAAAGTTTGTGATTTTTACTGTGTCATAAGTATTTAAAACGAGTTTTTGGAAATGAAATGTTATTCGTTTAAAGATATATCTGGTTTTTTAAGAAATGAATTTAATTCAGGAAATAAAAATTTGAGTGTAATTTTTTACTTTTACTTTTTTATTTTCTAATAATTAGGGGGATAAGCTCTTAATTAAATTTTTAAAAACTTTTTTTTGTTATTTTACATAGGATTAGAATTTTCCATTGTTTTTAGTGTGTTATAATTAGAAATTTTGTTTATTAGATTTAAATTGGTTTTAATTTTTTATTAATTAAATGATTTTAATTTTGTTTGTTTTGATATAATGATTAAATTAGTATAATTTTTTGTAGTTTTAATTTGAATTTTTTAGTTAGTTAAAAGGAATTCGGCAAAATTTAATTTTTACCTGTTTATTAAAAACATGTCCTTTTGATTATAATTTAAGGTCGGGCCTGCCCAATGATTAATTTGAATGGCCGCAGTATATTGACTGTGCAAAGGTAGCATAATCATTAGTTTCTTAATTAGAAGCTTGTATGAAAGGTTTGATAAAAAATTAACTGTCTCTTAATTAATTTTTAGAATTTAATTTTTAAGTCAAAAGGCTTAAATTTTTTAGAAAGACGAGAAGACCCTATAGAGTTTAATAATTTTTTTGATTTTTTTTGTTGTTTATTTTTATATTAATAAAATTATTTTGTTGGGGTGATGGAGAAATTGATTTAACTTTTTTTTTATTTTTACACTAATTGGTGAGTTTTTGATCCTTTATTTTAAGATTAAAAGATAAAATTACCTTAGGGATAACAGCGTGATTTTTTTTGAAAGTTCTTATTGATAAAAAAGTTTGCGACCTCGATGTTGGATTAAAATTAATTTTTGGTGTAGCAGCTAAAAAATTGGGTCTGTTCGACCTTTAAAATTTTACATGATCTGAGTTTAGACCGGTGTGAGCCAGGTTGGTTTCTATCTTTTATAATTTAGAGTGGTTTAGTACGAAAGGACCAATCATTTGAATAATATTTTGTTTTTTGAATGTTATTAATTATTTTGGCAGACTAGTGCGATAGATTTAGAATCTTTTTATGTAATTTATTTTACAAGTAATATTGGTTTTAAAGGATTTATTTTTGATAGTTATTTCTTTGGTTGTTTTAATTATTTTTGTTTTAGTTGGTGTCGCTTTCTTAACATTATTGGAGCGTAAGGTTTTAGGATATATTCAGATTCGTAAGGGTCCTAATAAGGTTGGGTTTATAGGGTTATTGCAGCCTTTTGCTGATGCTGTTAAGTTGTTTACTAAGGAGCAGACTTATCCTATTCTTTCTAATTTTAATATTTATTATTTTTCTCCGATTATGAATTTATTTCTTTCTTTGTTTCTTTGAATGTTGATACCTTTTTTATCAGTTGGTTTAAGGTTTAATTTGTCTTTATTGTATTTTTTAAGTGTTTCTAGTTTAAGAGTTTATACTATTATGATGGCGGGTTGATCTTCTAATTCATCTTATTCTTTATTAGGAGGTTTGCGTTCTGTTGCTCAAACTATTTCTTATGAAGTAAGTTTGGCTTTAATTTTAATATCTTTTATTTTTCTTACTTTAAGATTTAATTTAATTGATTTTATGGTTAATCAAACTTTTGTTTGGTTTTTATTTTTGTGTTTTCCTTTATGTTTGATGTGGGTGATTTCTGGTTTGGCTGAAACTAATCGTACACCTTTTGATTTTGCGGAGGGTGAGTCTGAGTTGGTTTCGGGATTTAATGTTGAGTATAGAAGAGGGGGATTTGCGATAATTTTTCTTGCTGAGTATGCTAGAATTTTGTTAATAAGAATAATTTGTGTTATGTTGTTTTTAGGGGGTGATTTAAATTCTTTTTTATTTTTTTTAAAGTTAGTTTTTGTTTCTTTTCTTTGAATTTGGGTTCGGGGTACTTTACCTCGTTTTCGTTATGATAAGTTAATGTATTTGGCATGGAAGAGTTTTCTTCCATGTTCTTTAAATTATTTGTTTTTCTTTTTTGGTTTGAAATTGAGGATTTTTATCCTTTTGTTATAGTTAAAAATTTTTAGTACTAAACTAATAGAGAGTTTATTTCTCTTTTATGTATTTTCAAAATACATACTTATTCAAGTTCATTAGTTAATTAATGGTGTTGTCTCAAATTTTAAAGGTGATGGGGTTAATAATATAGTAAAGGAAGTAAAGAATGGTTAGGGATTGTCCTGTAATGATATAGGGATCTTCTACTGGTCGGGCTCCAATTCATGTTAGTAGAATTACTAAGGTAAGTATAGCTCAAAATAAGATTTTATTTATAGGATAGAATTGTCTTCTTGTAAATTTTTTTTTGTTTGTGAATGGAAGAATGTATAGGATTGCAATTGAGAGTGCTAGGGCAATAACTCCTCCTAGTTTGTTGGGGATTGAACGTAGAATTGCATATGCAAATAGAAAGTATCATTCTGGTTGAATGTGAACTGGGGTTACTAAAGGGTTTGCTGGGGTGAAATTGTCTGGATCTCCCAGGAGATAAGGATTAATAAGTGAAAGAGCTGTAAGAGAAAGAAGTATAATTAAAAATCCAAGAAGGTCTTTAAATGAAAAGAATGGGTGGAAAGGTATTTTATCAATGTTTCTATTTAATCCTAAGGGATTATTAGATCCTGTTTGGTGGAGGAATAGAAGGTGAATTATTACTATTGCAGCTACGATGAATGGTAATAGGAAATGAAATGAGAAGAACCGGGTAAGGGTAGCATTATCTACTGCGAATCCTCCTCATACTCACTGTACGATTGTTGTTCCTAAGTATGGAATTGCTGATAAAAGGTTGGTAATAACAGTAGCTCCTCAGAATGATATTTGACCTCAGGGTAGTACGTATCCGAGGAATGCTGTTGCTATAACTAGAAAGAGGATTGTTACTCCTACTATTCAAGTGTGAATTAGATTGTAGGATCCGTAATATATTCCACGTCCAACATGTATATAAATACAAATGAAGAAAAAAGATGCTCCATTAGCATGAAGGGTTCGAATTAGTCATCCTTGGTTAACGTCTCGACAAATGTGTGCTACTCTATTAAAAGCTATTTCTACGTTTGGGCAGTAGTGTATAGCTAGAAATACTCCTGTAAGGATTTGAACCACTAAGCACACTCCTAGTAGGGATCCAAAATTTCATATTGTTGAGATATTAGAGGGTGTAGGGAGGTCAATTAATGAATTATTAATAATTTTAAATAGGGGAGATGTTTTTCGTATTGGTATTTTCATTAGTTTATTTGACGAATTGATCCTATTTTGAAGTTAGTGATTTTTACTGTTGCAATTAGAGCTAGAAGAAGATAAATCATTAAGAATAGAAGAGTTATTATTAGAGGAAAATTGATGAATTTATTTAATGTGGTTAGAAGTTCAATTGATTTTTGAGAATTTAATGTTTCATTATTGGAGACTAGGTTTTTTGAATAAGGAGATAAAATTAATCAAATTAGGGGTAAAGGTAGGGGGATAATGAGTATTTTTATGTTAAGGGAGAATTTTTCGTTTGATGCAATTCTTGTTATGTATATAAATAGGATTAATATTCCTCCGATTATAATTAGGAATAAAATATAGGAAAATCAAAGATTTATGTAAAGGTTTCCTGTAATTAATCTGATGATAATGGTTTGTGTTAATAGTACAACTCCTATTGATAATGGATGTTTTATTAATATGAATATTAGTGTTATAATTAAATTAGTTGATAATAGGAACGTGATGATTTCAAGAAATAGTTTAATTAAAATATTAATTTTGGAGATTAAAGATGATTTTAGAATTTTTCTTGATGTTTTTAAAGTTGTCCTTATTTTTAGTTTACAAGACTAATATTTTAATTAAATTATAAAAACTGATGGTAATAGTGGTTCTTGGATTTTTTATGTTTTTGATTGGTCTATTGGTATTTAGAATGAAACGGAAGCATTTACTTTTGATGTTGCTGAGGTTGGAGTTTATTGTTTTATCAATTTATTTGGAGTTATTTTTATATCTAAGATTTTTAGGAAGTGATTATTTTTTTAGAATGGTCTTTTTGACGTTTTCAGTTTGTGAAGGTGTTTTGGGGTTATCTGTATTAGTTTCTTTAATTCGGACTCATGGAAACGATTATTTTCAGAGTTTTAATATTTTATGATAAAATTTTTATTTTGTTTGGTTTTTATGATTCCTATAACTTTTGGTTTAGGTTTTTGATTAAATCAGTTTGTTTGGTTGCTTTTAACGTTTTTGTTTATTTTGTTTTTCGTTTTTACTAATTCTTTTTGTTTTGTTTCTATGGAATTGGGGTTGGATCTTTTATCTTATGTTCTTGTTTTATTAAGTTTTTGAATTTGTAGTTTAATGATTTTAGCTAGAGGGAAAATTTATCGTGAAGGAAATTGGGCAGGTTTATTTTTATTTGTTATGTTAATTTTGATGATTTCGTTGTTTTTAACTTTTTCATTTTTAAATTTGTTTCTCTTTTATGTATTTTTTGAGGTGAGTTTAATTCCAACTTTAGTTTTAATTGTGGGTTGGGGGTATCAGCCTGAACGTTTGCAGGCTGGAATGTATCTTTTATTTTATACTTTATTAGCTTCTCTTCCTATAATGATTTCATTGTTTTTTTGTTATGATTATTTTAATTCTTTACATTATTTTTTCTTTTCTAGTGATTTAGATAGTTTGATTATGTATTTGTTGATTAATTTTGTTTTTTTTGTTAAGGTTCCTATGTTTTTTGTTCATCTTTGACTTCCTAAGGCTCATGTAAAGGCTCCTGTTTCTGGTTCTATAATTTTGGCTGGTATTATGCTTAAGTTAGGGGGGTATGGGATGTTACGTTTAATGGTGATATTTTCTTTTATTGGAATAAAAATTAATTTTTTCTTTATTAGTTTAAGGTTGGTGGGTGGTTTTTATGTTTCTTTAATTTGTTTACGTCAAAGAGATATGAAATCTTTAATTGCTTATTCTTCAGTTTCTCATATGGGGTTGGTTTTGTGCGGAATTATGACTTTGAATTACTGGGGGATAACAGGTTCTTTGGTTATGATAGTTGCTCATGGACTTTGTTCTTCAGGGCTATTTTGTTTAGCAAATATTTGTTATGAGCGTTTGATGAGTCGGAGTTTATATATTAATAAGGGTTTAATTAATTTAATGCCTAGATTGTCATTACTTTGGTTTTTACTTGTTTCTTCAAATATAGCTGCTCCTCCTTCTTTAAATTTATTAGGTGAAATTATGTTAATTAATAGATTGGTTAGTTTTAGGTCTTTAAATATAATTTTTCTTATAATGATTTCTTTTTTTAGAGCTGCTTATTCTTTATTTTTGTATTCTTTTAGTCAGCATGGGAGGCTATATTCTGGTTTATATTCTTTTTTTCCTTGTAGTTTACGGGAGTATTTGTTACTAATGATGCATTGATTACCTTTAAATCTTTTAGTTTTAGGGGGTGATTATTTGACGTTATGAATTTACTTAAATAGTTTAATTAAAACATTGATTTGTGGGGTCAGGGATGTACATAAAGTATTTTAGGTATTGAGAATCTGTTTAATTTATTTCTTTTTTATGATGTTTTTTAGTTTAACTTTTTTTTTGATAAGATTGAATTTTTTGATCTTAGATTTAACTTGATTTTTAGAATTTAATTTGTTAATATTAAATTCTTCTTCTATTGTAATAACTTTTTTATTTGATTGAATGTCTTTGCTTTTTATGAGATTTGTTTTGTTTATTTCTAGAGTAGTAATTTTTTATAGAGATGAGTATATGGAAGGAGATATAAGAATTAATCGATTTATTATATTAGTTGTTATATTTGTTGTTTCTATAATATTATTGATTTTAAGCCCTAATTTAATTAGAATTTTATTAGGGTGGGATGGTCTTGGATTGGTTTCTTATTGTTTAGTAATTTATTATCAGAATATTAAATCTTATAATGCTGGGATGTTAACAGCTTTAAGAAATCGTATTGGGGATGTAGCTCTTTTAATAGCTATTGCTTGGATATTGAATTATGGAAGTTGAAATTATATTTTTTTTTTGGAGGAATTAAAGGGTGACTTGTATATGGAGATTATTTCTTATATGGTATTGTTAGCCGCTATAACTAAGAGAGCTCAGATTCCTTTTTCTTCTTGGCTTCCTGCAGCTATAGCTGCTCCTACTCCTGTTTCTTCTTTGGTTCATTCTTCTACTTTGGTTACTGCTGGGGTTTATTTGTTAATTCGTTTTAATTTTGCTTTTAGAAGTACTTTAAGTTATTTTTTACTTTTTATTGGGACAATAACTATGTTTATGTCTGGATTGGGGGCGAGATTTGAGTTTGATCTTAAGAAGATTATTGCTTTATCTACACTAAGGCAGCTTGGGTTAATAATAAGGATTTTGGCTTTAGGAAGTTATAAGTTGGCTTTTTTTCATCTTTTGACTCATGCTTTATTTAAGGCTTTGTTATTTATGTGTGCTGGAAATGTAATTCATAATTTACTAAATTGTCAAGATATTCGTTTTATGGGAGGTTTAGTTAATTTTATACCTTTAACTTGTGTTTATTTTAATATTAGAAGTTTATCTTTATGTGGTCTTCCATTTCTAAGAGGATTTTATTCTAAGGATTTAATTTTAGAGGTTATGTCAATGGGTTATTTAAATTTTTATATTTATTTAATTTTTTATATTTCCATTGGTTTAACTGTTTGTTATAGAATTCGTTTGGTTTATTATTCTTGAGTAGGTTCTTTTAATTTTCTTTCTTTTTCTAGAGTATCAGATAGGGGCTTGGTTATATTAAAGGGTATGACTGGATTAATTTTTTTAGTTGTATTTATGGGAAGGTGTTTAGGTTGAATTATTTTTTCTTTTCCTTATGTAATTATTTTGCCTTTTTCTCTTAAGGTAATAGCTTTATTATTTATTATGCTTGGTTCTTGAATTGGTTATGAGGTTTCTAAGTTTGGGATTAGTTATAAAAATTTAAGTTTGAATAATTATTTTATTTCTTGGTTTTTATCAGGTATATGGAATATACCTGTTCTTTCTACTTTTGGCATTAATTATTATCCTGTTATGGGAGGTTCTGTTTTATATAAAAGCTTGGATCAGGGTTGGACTGAATATTTGGGCTCTCAGAAGATTAGTTTTTTGTTATCAGAAGGTTCAAAGGTTTCGCAGGCTTATATGATAAATAGGATTAAGTTTTTCTTTATTTTAATGGTAGTTTGGATTTTATTAATTTTTGTATTTTATTTAAATAGCTTATTTTTTAGAGCGCAATATTGAAGATATTGAGGAAATATAAATTATTTTTAAATATTTATAGAAGATATTCATTTTTACATTGAAAATGTAATGTTTTATATAAACTATATAAACAGAAATATAAACATATAATTGCTTTAAAATTAAGTTAGAAGCTTATTTTTTGTATATTTCTTTAATTGGAATATAATTTCAATTTTATCATTAACAGTGATATACCTCTTTTTGGTTTCAATTAAAAATAAGGATTTTATTAATCAAACTTTTAGGTCGAAACTAAATGCAAATTTTGCTTCTTATTTAAGATAAATCAATCTTGTTGATTATTTTTAAATGCAAATTAAATGTTATTATTAACTATTATCCTAATTTGTTCAATTTAGAGCCCCTTGCTTTCATTCGTGAAAGAGTCCTAAGATTAGGACAAAAATGAAGAATAGGGTTAGTACAGAATATGAGATTAGGTTGTTGAATTTGACAGAAATAATTAGGGGGAGGAGAAGAGTAATTTCTACGTCAAAAATTAAGAAGATAATGGCAATGAGAAAGAAATGGAGAGAAAATGGTAGTCGTGAAGATGATTTGGGGTCAAACCCACATTCAAATGGGGATCTTTTTTCTCGATCTATAATAGTTTTTTTTGATGTGATGTTTAATACGAAAATTAAAATTAATCTAATTATTAAGATAATTGTTGCTATTAGAAGGAGGATTAGAATTATTCATACTATTTTATAGATCTTTTAATTGGAAGTTAAAAATAATTTTTATACTATATGAATTTATCTACCTCATCAGTAAATTGAAATATAAAGGAATAGTCAAACTACATCAACAAAATGTCAATATCAGGCTGCTGCTTCAAACCCAAAGTGATGGATTTGGGAGAAGTGATTTTTTAGATGTCGTAGAAGACAGATTAATAGGAATGTTGTTCCAATAATAACATGGATTCCATGAAATCCTGTTGCTATAAAGAATGATGATCCGTAGGCTGCGTCAGAAATGGAGAATGATGCTTCAATGTATTCGAATCCTTGGAGGGCTGAAAAGTATACTCCTAAAATTACGGTTAATAATAATCCTTGGGTTGTTTGTTTGAAGTTATTTTCTATAAGTCTATGATGAGCTCAGGTAACTGTAAGTCCTGATGTTAGGAGAATTAAAGTATTAAGAAGGGGAATTTGTGTGGGATTGAATGGTACGATTCCCTTAGGAGGTCAAAGTATTCCAATTTCTACTGTAGGTGCAAGTCTATTGTGGAAGAACCCTCAAAAGAAAGAAATAAAGAAGAATACTTCTGATGTAATAAATAGGATTATTCCTCATCGTAACCCTATTGTTACTACATATCTATGATGTCCTTGGAATGTAGATTCTCGAGAGATATCTCGTCATCATTGATATATGATTAGAATTATTGATGTTGATCCTAGGAGAAGAAGAGAGTTGTTGAATAAGTGGAATCATTTAATAATTCCTGATATTATAATTAGGGCTCTTAGAGAACCTAAAAGTGGTCAAGGTCTAACTTCGACAAGGTGGAATGGGTGATTTTTATGAGACATTAGTTTACTTCTCTTGAATAAAGAGTTCTTAGGACAGCAAATACATAAGATTGAATAATAGCTACTGCTGATTCGAGAACTAGAAGGAGGATTTGTACAATTAATAGGATATTAATTAAATAAATTGATAGTATAGATCCAGTATTTCCTAGAAGAGTTATTAAAAGGTGTCCTGCAATTATGTTTGCTGAAAGCCGAATTGCTAGGGTCCCTGGTCGAATAACATTTCTAATAGTTTCAATACATACTATGAATGGTATAAGTACAGGAGGTGTTCCTTGTGGGACAAGGTGAGCGAATATGTGAATAGTGTTATTGATTCATCCAAATAGTATAAATGAGAGTCATAACGGTAAGGCTAGTGAAAGAGTTAATACTATATGTCTTGTTCTTGTGAAAATATAGGGGAATAGTCCTAAGAAGTTATTAAATAAAATTAGACTAAAAAGTGAAATGAATATAAGAGTGGCTCCTTTTACATTTGGTCCGATTAGAGTTTTAAATTCTTTGTGAAGGGTTAAGGAGATTTTTGTTCATAGGAAATTAATTCGGGAAGGAATTAATCAAAATGATGTTGGGATGATTAAAATTCCGATTAAGGTTCTTAATCAGTTAATAGAGGAATTTCAGTTTGTGGAGGGGTCAAAAGAAGAGAAAAGGTTTGCTATCATTTTCAGTTTGTTTCCTTTTTTTTAAAGGATAATTTTTTTTGTTTTACTTGATAAGAGAAGGAATAAAAGTTTAGTGTATTGAATAAGACTAGAATGGCTGAAAATAGGATTATTAATGATAATCAGTTTAGAGGAGATATTTGAGGAATTAAAAATTAATAATTAATTATTAATTTCAACTTGACAAGTTGACGTTATGTTTTAACTAAATTTTTCATTAGAAGTATTCGTTAAGTACTATTAAATGGTTTAAGAGACCAGGGCTTACTTTCAGCCATCTAATGAAATTTCAATTATTTTGGAAATTCATTTAATAAAATATGAAGGTGAGATTCTTTCTACTACAATAGGTATAAATCTGTGGTTTGCTCCACAAATTTCAGAGCATTGTCCATAAAGGAGAGTTGATCGTGTGGAGGTGAATCTTGTTTGATTTAATCGTCCAGGAGTTGCATCAATTTTTACTCCTAGAGATGGGATGGTTCAAGAGTGGATGACGTCTGCTGCTGTTACGATTATTCGAATTTGAGATAGGAATGGAATCACTATTCGATTATCTACATCTAGTAATCGGAAGTTGAAGTTTGAAAGTTCTTGGGTAGGAATTATGTAAGAGTCAAATTCGATATTTTTGAAATCTGAATATTCATAGGATCAGTATCATTGGTGACCAATTGTTTTGATTGAAATTGTGGGATTATTAGTTTCATCTAGGATGTAAATAAGTCGAAGAGAAGGAAGGGCAATAAAAATTAAAGTGATTGCGGGAAGAATTGTTCAAATGATTTCAATTATTTGTCCTTCTAGGAGGAATCGGTGGGTTAATTTATTGAAAAATAATCCTGATATTATTTGTCTTACTAGAATTGTAATAATTACTAGAATTAATAGGGTGTGATCGTGAAAAAATGATAATTGTTCTATTAGAGGGGAAGCTCTATCTTGTAGAAGAAGAAGTTTTCAGGTTGCTATTTCTAAAAAAAGTTTAAACTTTATGTTTGGGGTTTAAGTCCATTGCACTAATCTGCCATATTAGAATGAGGAAGATAGTATTGGAAGTTCAGAGTATCTATGTTCGGCAGGAGGGAAATTTTGTATTCATTCAATTGAAGTAGTTATGTTTAGGGCAATTATTCTTTTTCGGGTTGATGAGAATGCTTCTCATAAAATAAAGATTAGGAATAGAACTCCAATTAGGGAGATTACTGATCCAATAGATGAAATTACGTTTCATAATGTGTATGCATCTGGATAATCAGAATATCGTCGTGGTATACCTCTAAGTCCTAAGAAGTGTTGTGGGAAGAAGGTGATATTAACTCCAATAAATATTGTTAAAAATTGGATTTTACAGAGTTTAGGATTAAGGGTTGTTCCTGTAAATAGGGGGAATCAGTGGACTAATCCTCCTATAATTGCAAATACTGCTCCTATTGATAGTACGTAATGAAAGTGAGCTACTACGTAATATGTGTCGTGAAGTATAATATCAATGGATGAATTAGCAAGAACAACTCCTGTTAATCCTCCTACAGTGAATAGAAATACAAATCCGAGTGCTCACAGTATAGAGGGGGAATAATTTAATTGGGTTCCATGAAGAGTAGCAAGTCATCTAAAAATTTTAATTCCTGTTGGAACAGCAATAATTATTGTTGCTGATGTGAAATATGCTCGTGTATCAACGTCTATTCCAACGGTAAATATATGATGTGCTCATACTACGAACCCTAGGAGGCCAATTGCTATTATGGCATAAATTATTCCTAATGTTCCAAATGCTTCCTTTTTCCCTCTTTCTTGTCTAATAATATGGGAGATTATTCCGAATCCTGGTAAAATTAAAATGTAAACTTCAGGATGTCCAAAGAATCAAAAAAGGTGTTGATATAAAATTGGGTCTCCTCCCCCTGCTGGGTCGAAAAATGATGTATTAATGTTTCGGTCTGTGAGCAATATGGTAATTGCTCCTGCAAGAACAGGTAAGGATAAAAGGAGAAGAATTGCGGTGATAACAACTGCTCAAACGAAAAGAGGTATTCGATCGAAAGTTATTCCTTGAGGTCGTATATTAATTACTGTAGTAATGAAGTTTACTGCACCTAGGATTGAAGAAATTCCTGCTAGATGGAGTCTGAAAATTGCTAAGTCAACTGAAGAACCTCCATGAGCAATGTTAAATGACAGGGGGGGATAAACTGTTCATCCTGTTCCTGCTCCGTTTTCTACGATTCTTCTTATTAAAAGAAGAGTAAGAGATGGGGGAAGTAGTCAAAATCTTATATTGTTTATTCGGGGAAATGCTATATCAGGGGCTCCTAATATTAATGGAACTAGTCAATTTCCAAATCCTCCGATTATAATAGGTATTACTATAAAGAAAATCATAATGAAAGCGTGGGCGGTTACGATTACATTATAAATTTGATCGTCTCCAATTAATGATCCAGGGTTTCCCAATTCTGCTCGAATTAAGAGTCTAAGGGATGTTCCTACTATTCCTGATCATGCCCCAAAAATAAAGTAAAGTGTACCGATGTCCTTGTGGTTTGTAGAGAAAAGCCATTTATTCGGTTAATGTGGCCGAGTTCAGGCAGTAAATTGTAAATTTACCAACGAAGTTAATTCCGTAACCATCGAAATAAAAGTTTAGTAGTCTAGGGTAAAGGATTTTAAATTGCAAGTTTAAAGGTAAGTGGTTTTCTAAACTTTGAAAGAGGAGGTAAGGCTTAGACCTCCGTCTATTGACAACTTTGAAGGTTATTAGTTTTTTTAACTTAAATCCTTGTTGTCTTAGAGGTTTCTAATAATTAGAGAGCAGAAGATGATTCTCATTAATGAAATCATGTTTATAATTAAAAAAGTTTTTCTGTTGATTTTAATGTTAAGATTTTTTGGTTCTTGTGTTCTTAAAATTAAGGTTGATATTAGTACTCGTATGTAAATGGATAGTATAATTAATGTGGTAATGATTAGGATTAATGTTATGAAAATTAAATTTCTTGATGTTATTCAATTAATGATTATTCATTTTGGTAAAAATCCGATGAATGGTGGTAATCCTCCTAATCTTAAAAAATTTCTTATAATAGAAAGTTTAATTAGTTTTGAATTATTTATAAAATTGTTGATTTGGTTAATGTAGAATGTTATTGTCTGGTTGAATATTAAGGTAATGTTGATATTGATGATTGTGTATACTAGGAAGTAAATTAATCATACAGTAAATGAAATAAATAGGGATGACAATATTCAGGCAATATGGTTAATTGATGAGAATGCTATGATTTTTCGTAGTCTTGTTTGATTAAATCCTCTAATTGTTCTAATAATCAGAGATGATAAAATGGTAAATGAAATGAATATTGTATTAATTTTTATGTTTATGAGAATTATTATGGGAGCAATTTTTTGTCACGTTAGAATAATGAGGGTATTTATTCAATTTAGACCTTCTACAACTTCTGGTAGTCAGAAGTGGAATGGGGCCGCTCCTAACTTCGTTATAATGGCTGAATTAAGTATTATTGAAAAATAAAAATTTATCAGGGGGCTAATAAATTCTTCTGTTAACAATAATATTAAAACTGACATTAGTAGAATTAGGGATGCGAGTGCTTGGGTGATAAAGTATTTTATTGAAGATTCAGAGGATATTATATTTTTTCCTTCTAGTAGTAGGGGAATAATTGAAAGGAGATTAATTTCTAGTCCTATTCATATTCTTAGTCAAGAGTATGATGAAATGGTAATAATGGTTCCTAGGATTATTGAATTAAAAAAAATTATTTTGTAAATTTTAATTAAAAAGGGAAAGGTTTAACTTTCATGGACAGGGTATGAACCTATAAGCTTTATTAGCTTACCTTTTTTACATTTTAGTATATGATGTATAAAGGCTTTTGATGCTTAAGGAGATAGTTTGATTCTATTAAATGTAATGGGTTTAATGAAGGTAAAAATATACGTGATTTATTCTATCAAAATAATCCTTTGATCAGGCACTTCATT